TCTTTATAATTTATAAAAAGAATATGAAATAATTCAAATAGATTTAAAACGAAAACTTATTCTTAGGTAAATTGATTGCGAAATGCTTCTGTAGAGTGTCCAATATCTGTTTTACATCTTCTGTACGAAAATATTCAATTCTCATAAGATCTTCTTGACTGTTGCTCAAAAGGTCCAATAATGTATGTATATTGGACCTTTTGAGACAATTATAGGTCCTGGGGGGTAGTTCTAATTGGTCAATAAAAATACATTTCAATGGAATTCCTTTTTTGTTTTTCTTTAGATTAGTTAATCTATTTTGAAAGGTAAAAAGGGGTAGAGTAAACCTGTTTTTATTTTCCTCGAAATGAATGTTCTCTTCCTCCGCATGTAGAAAAGGAATAAATAAATCAATCAAATTACGAGAAGCTTCATAAAGTGCTTCCTTAGGAGTTAAACTTCCATTCGTCCATATTTCTAGAAAAAGTATTTCTTGTTTTTCATTTCCATTCCCATAAGAATGAATACTATGATTCGCATTTCGAACAGGCATGGATACAGCATCTATAGGATAACTTCCGTCTTGAGAGTTATTTGTGGGGTTAATACGGTATCCGCGATCTCTCTTGATTTGTAATTCAATACGCAAATCAATTGGTTCTGTCAGGTTAGCTATATGCTGTGTTGTGTCAACTATTTCCACGGAAGGTGGTGAGATGATATCTTGAGCGGTTACGTATCTAGGACCTCTGACACAAATGGATGCGTCTCTAACTCCATACAGATTACTTCTCAATACAATTTCTTTCAAATTTATGAAAATTTCATGTACTGATTCCTCAATACCTACTATCGTAGAATATTCATGCGGCACCTTCTCAGATTTTGCACGTGTGATACATGTTCCTTCTATTTCTCCAAGTAAAGCCCTCCGCATGGCAATACCTATGGTATCGGCTTGACCTTTCATGAGCGGGGACAGAATGAAACGACCATAATAAAGACGCTTACTGTCTACTCTTGATTCAACACATTTCCACTGTAGTGTTCGAGTGGATGCTGCTATTTCCTCTCGAACCATACTAATATTATTATTTGATCAGATCATTGAATAATTTATTTCTCTTGAAATCCTTCTTATTTTTACACACGTCTTTTTTTAGGAGGTCGACATCCATTATGTGGCATAGGTGTTACATCACGTACGAAACTTAATAGTATACCACTTCTACGAATGGCCCGTAATGCTGCGTCTCTTCCGAGACCTGGACCTTTTATCATAACTTCTGCTCGTTGCATACCCTGATCAACTACAGTACGAATAGCATTTTCGGCGGCTGCTTGAGCAGCATAAGGTGTCCGTCTTCGTGTGCCTTTGAATCCAGAAGTACCGGCGGAGGCCCAAGAAACCACCCGACCTCGTACATCTGTAACAGTTACAATGGTATTGTTGAAACTCGCTTGAACATGAATAACCCCTTTTGGTATTCTACGTCCATTCCTACGCGAACCAACTCTTGGTATAGGTTTTGCCATATTTTATTATCTCATAAATATGAATCAGAAATATATAGAAAGATACGGAGATATCCATTTCATGTTAAAGCGGATCCTTTATTTTTACATGGCCCTTCCTTGAGAAACTTTAGAAAGATTATCCTTGTCTCTGTTTATGTTTCGGATTGGAACAAATCACTATAATTCGTCCGCGCCTACGGATCAGTCGACATTTTTCACAAATTTTACGAACAGAAGCCCTTATTTTCATATTTCTCACCCCTTACCTTAATTTGGAATCTATTCCTTGGAAGAAAATAAGCCTCTTGTATTTTTTAGCTTTGAATTGGATCCCCCATGAAAGGAATGTTTTCAAAAATTATCTAATCGCTCGAATCTTTGTTGCGAAGTCTGTAAATTATACGTCCCCTGGTTGAATCATACCGGCTTATTTCGATTTTGACTCTATCTCCCGGCAGTATCCGTATTAAAGTGCGTCGGATTCTCCCTGAAATATAACCTAGAATTAGATCTTCATTATCTAAATGGACCCGGAACATACCGTTGGGAAGTGATTCAGTAATTAAACCTTCATGAATCCATTTTTGTTCTTTCATTCCAGGTAACCCCCTTGAAGTATCAACTAATGGAGGAAGAGTTATATAACTCACTTTTCCCCTCTATTTCACAAATAGGAAGTTAGAGATAAAATTAGGATACCGGAGGAGGATCACCATATATAACACAAAATTTCTCCTCCAATTTTTTCTAGTCTAGCTTCTCGATCTGTCATTATGCCTCGAGAAGTAGAAAGAATTACAATTCCCATTCCACCTAAAATCTTAGGAATTTTTTGATAGTTGGAATAGATTCGTAGACCAGGTCGACTGATACGTTTTAAAATAGTTCTATATATTCCTTTCCTAGTCCTTCTATGGCGCAAGGTTGAAACCAAGAAATATTTGTTACTTTCCTGATGTTTCCGAACGTTTTCAATAAAACCTTCTCGTAGGAGTATTTTAACAATGTTTTCGGTGATATTAGTGGATGCTATTCGAACCGTTCCATTTTTACTCATGTCAGCATTTCTTATAGAAGTTATTATATCAGCAATAGCGTCTCCGCCCATGACGAATTATTGGTACTTCCGAATTTTGATATAATCAACATGTTTTTTTTACTTGAATTATTCAATTATTAATTAAGAAATTAGTTACTAAAAGTATATGCGTGAGACACAATCTACTAATTTGATCCGTTTCAGATATCCTACTATAACTATATCATAGTTTCATCCACTAGTATTTATAATACCTCGGGAGCTAATGAAACTATTTTAGTAAAATTCAACTGTCTCAATTCCCGAGCAATCGCCCCAAAAATTCGAGTTCCTTTTGGATTTCCTTCTTGATCAATGACAACCGCTGCATTGTCATCATATCGTATTATCATACCGTTGTCACGTTTGAGTTCTTTACATGTACGTACAATTACAGCTCTAATTACTTCTGATCTTTCTAGAGGCATATTGGGCACTGCTTCTTTGATTACAGCAACAATAACGTCACCAATATGAGCATATCGGTGATTACCAGCCCCTATGATTCGAATACACATCAATTCTCGAGCTCCGCTGTTATCTGCTACATTCAAAAGGGTCTGAGGTTGAATCATATCATTTTTATTTGAATCTGTTATTTCAATGCAAAGAATGAGGAAAAAAAGAAATAGTGTTTGTCTATAAATAAATAAACCCGTGGTTGTTTTTTCATCCTCAATACCCCTTTTGTTTATGTTTAGTTCTACATCCTTATCCTGAAATAACAAATTGAGTTCGTATAGGCATTTTGCACGCAGCTATTTCAATAGCTGTTCTGGCTACAGTTTCGGATACTCCACCCATTTCATAAAGTATTCGACCTGGTTTAACAACAGATACCCAATATTCGGGGGATCCCTTCCCCGAACCCATACGTGTTTCTGTAGGTCTTACTGTAACAGGTTTGTCGGGAAATATACGTACCCATATTTTTCCACCACGACGCGCATATCGTGTCATTGCTCTTCGCCCTGCTTCTATTTGTCTAGCTGTGATCCAAGCGGGTTCAAGTGCCTGAAGAGCGTATCTGCCGAAACTAATCTGATTGCCCCGACAAGATATTCCCTTCATTCTTCCTCTATGTTGCTTACGAAATCTGGTTCTTTTGGGGTTATAGTTGATGGTTTTTTCTTAATCAATCCCACCTCTACTACAGAACCGGACATGAGAGTTTCTTCTCATCCAGCTCCTCGCGAATGAAAGAATTCGATAATATTACAGATACACATGTATTTATTAATAACTAATACACTAAACTAAGTAATGGGATTTATTGATATTTCATTTATTACATAGGAAGCTGTATATACGACTAGATGTGTATATTGATAGATATACATAATGCTTCTTTATTTATATTATAACGAATCCTTATTTTTATTTTTTTTTTATTGGAATATTGTCTTGATTCGATAAGAGTAATAAAAAAAAATAAGGGTTTCGCGGGCGGATATTGACTCTTTCCTGTTCCATTCGTAGGATCAATCCATGATCTCTCAGAGTAAATCAATTTGTTCTTGGTTCGTTCCGCCATCCCACCCGATGAATCATTAGGATTCGTTTTTATTTTAATAGAATCTTATATAATCACAGGTTTCGTCGTTCCTATAGCTTCTCCATTAATGGTTAGGCCTGAACTCTGCAATGGAGCTCCCAACAAAATTCGTTCCCGAGCCGATCTCCTCAGTTTCTATTAACCCGGGGCTCTTTATTATTTATTATTATTTATATCAATATTAATGCTTTATCACACTGCCTTTTATGAGGTGACCATACATATTGGAATCATCTATCATTGATCTTTTTGTTCTCTCTTTCTATCACCTTTCCATTTATCCGTATCCCCCTTTTTCTTATTTATTTATTTTTCCTTCAGAATCTATAATCAGATTTTTTTTATGGAAAATCTCAGTTGTTACAACTATATGATTGATCCAGTCATATAGTGACTGTTTCTTGGGATCTCGACAATACGAAGCAATAAGTTGGTTATTAGTTTTTAGTTTATTTTATTGTTTATTTTATTATAGTTATTAAGTTCATAGTGGGGATTTTTTGAAGCCCAACTCTAAACTCTAAAGAAAAAACTAACGAGTCACACACTAAGCATAGCAATTATATTAAAAAAAGATTAATCGATTTTTTATTCAACCTTATAGAATTAGAATTAGAATTGTTTATTTTTATTTGATTTAACGGAAAAACAGAAACGGTTTCTAATTTTTTGTTCTATCACTGGACAGAACGGCAAGATAAATGAAGGGTCTATTTATTATTCTTCATCTACAAATATCCAAATTTTTAGGCCTAATACTCCATGGATAGTTCGAATTGTATAGGAACAATGATCAATTTTAGCGCGAATTGTTTGTAGAGGAACCCTACCTTCTCTGATCCATTCGACACGTGCAATTTCTTTTCCGTCGATACGCCCTGCAATTTGTATTTGAATTCCCTTTGTATCTGTTTGTTCAGTTAATTCAATAGCTCTTTTCATTGCCTTTCGGAACGAAACTCTATTTCTTAATTGTGAAGCCATATATTCTGCAAGAATATTAGGGTGTCCATAAGGTTTTTCAATTCTTGTGATAGCAATGTTGAGTCTTCGGTTCACAGAACGAAACTCTTTTTGTACATTCATCTGTAATTCTTCGATCCCTCGTGTTCGGCCCTCTATTAATAAATTTGGGAACCCAATATAGATTATGACTTGGATCAAATCGATTCTTTTTTGAATTTCTATGCGTGCAATTCCAATTCCTTCGAAACCTGGGGATATTCTCTTATTTTTTTGTACATAGTTCTTGATACAATTCCGTATTTTCTCATCCTCTTGTAGACCTACGGAAAAATTTTTTGGTTGTGCGAACCAAAAGGAATGATGATTTTGGGTTGTACCAAGTCTGAAACCAAGTGGATTTATTTTTTGTCCCATATTTTTTGATTATATTATCTTTCCATTTATTTATTTTTTTTTCTAAATAAGAATCGAAATCTTATAAAGAAAATTTCGATTTCTCTTTTAATACAATTGTTATATGACAAGTGGGCCTTTTTATCGAATAACTACGTCCTCGAGCCCTAGGTCTTAACTTTTTCACAAAGGGACCCCCATTGACTTCGGCTTTACTAATGAATGAATCAGCTTCGTTCAAACCCATATTATGACTAGCGTTTGCTGCTGCAGAATAAACCAATTTAAAAATGGGATACGATGCTCGATAAGGCATGAGTTCCAGTATCATAAGTGTTTCCTCATAAGAGCGCCCGCGAATCTGATCAATTACTCTTCGCGCTTTGAAAACGGACATACATATATGTTGAGCTAAAACTTTGACTTCTCTATCCGAATTCCAGTTTTTTTTTTTTATCATAAGGTTTATCCCTTTTTTTTCAAATTAACGACGAGATTTATTATCGTTTCTCGCATGTCTCGCGAAAGTCAGAGTAGGCGCGAATTCTCCCAATTTGTGACCTACCATACGATCTGTTATATAAATAGGTAAATGTTCCTTTCCATTATGAATAGCGATTGTATGGCCAATCATTTTGGGTATAATGGTAGATGCCCGAGACCAAGTTACTATTATTTCTTTCTCCTCCCTCATGTTGAGTTTTTCCATTTTTCTGGATAAATGATTAGCTACAAAAGGATTTTTTTTTAGTGAACGTGTCACAGCTGATTACTCCTTTTTTTATTTTACATTTTAAAGATTGGCATTCTATGTCCAATAGAATATCTCGATCTAAGTATGAAGGTAAGAATAAATACAATAATGATGAATGGAAAAAAGAGAAAATCCTTTAGCTAGATAAGGGGCGGATGTAGCCAAGTGGATCAAGGCAGTGGATTGTGAATCCACCATGCGCGGGTTCAATTCCCGTCGTTCGCCCATCACATTATTTCAAATTCAAAAAATTCGATTTTCAATATTCCTATTTACGGCGACGAAGAATAAAACTATCACTATATTTTTTCCTTTTCCTACTTCTTCTTCCAAGCGCAGGATAACCCCAGGGGGTTGTAGGTTTTTTTCTACCAATTGGGGCTCTCCCTTCCCCGCCCCCATGGGGATGGTCTACAGGGTTCATAACTACTCCTCTTACTACAGGGCGCTTACCTAGCCAACACTTCGATCCGGCTCTGCCCAAACTTTTTTGGTTCACCCCAACATTACCCACTTGTCCGACTGTTGCTAAGCAGTTTTTGGATATCAAACGGACCTCCCCAGATGGTAATCTTAATGTGGCCGATTTACCCTCTTTTGCAATCAGCTTCGCTACAGCGCCTGCAGCTCTAGCTAATTGTCCACCCTTTCCAAGTGTGATTTCTATGTTATGTATGGCCGTGCCTAAGGGCATATCGGTTGAAGTAGATTCTTCTTTTTTATCAATAAAAACCCCTTCCCAAACTGTACAAGCTTCTTCCAAAGCATACGGCTTTCTAGATGTATATGATGATATCTAGACAGATGGATCTTATATGAATCATATGATGAAGTACCACATGAGTGGATATATAGGAATCCAAATCTGCCGAATCACTCATGTATGATCTTCTACATCCTAGGTCTCCCCGTTCCGTCATCTGGCTTATGTTCTTCATGTAGCATTCAGACCGAATGACTCTATGAAATTACGTCGATACTTCCACATATTACGGGTAACGTAGGAGACATCTCTATTTTTCCCCCGGGGGATCTTTATAATTACCACTGCTTAGCTTTCAATTCGCCTCTGACCATCAAATTAAATGTGAATAACCCGTCCTCCTCTCTTTGAAACAAGGGGCGCTTCCGGTTCTGTGCGTGCTTCAAACAATTTTGTCTTCTCCATATTACCATATCTCTAGAGTCAATAATTTTCTATGAGGAACTACTGAACTCAATCACTTGCTGCCGTTACTCAACAGTTTTCTGTTGAGGTCTATCCCATGGAGGTACTCAAATTGTATCCGTGATTGATTTCTAGGTTTCGTCGTAAACCTAATTGGTTACTTCCAATTACGTAAATCAATAGTTCAAACCGCACTCAAAGGTAGGGCATTTCCCATTGATATAGGAACTTCTGTACCAGAAACAATGGTATCTCCAATTATAGCCCCTCTGGGATGTAAAATATATCTCTTCTCACCATCCCCATAGTGTATGAGACAAATGTATGCATTTCGATTAGGGTCGTATTCTATGGTTACAATTCTACCAGATATGTCTTTTTCATTCCGTCGAAAATCGATTTTACGGTATAGACGCTTATGACCTCCCCCTCTATGCCTTGCGGTAATGATTCCTCTGGCATTACGACCTTTACCACAACGATGCTGTCCATAGATCAAATTATTTCGTGGATTGGATTTCACTTGACTGTCTACGGCTCCATTGCGTGTGCTCGGGGTAGAAGTTTTGTATAAATGTATCGCCGTGTTATTAAGTATTTTGCTTTAAGTTCTTTTCTCTATAAGAGGTGGAATAGAATAACCCGGTTGAAGCGTAATGATCATACGTCTGTAATGCATTGTATGTCCCATAATAGGTCCCATTCTTCTACCCTTTCCCGGGAGTCGATGACTATTCATAGCTATTACCTTGACACCAAAGAAGAGTTCGACCCAATGCTTTATTTCTGTCCTAGTTGATCCTGATTCGACATTAGAAGTATATTGATTGTTCCCCAATAACCGAATACTTTTTTCTGTAAATACTGCATATTTGATTCCATCCATAAATCCATTTTCTTCCCTATGAGTTCCAGTATCGATAAGAATTCTAGTTCTTACTGTTCATATGTTATGGTATGAATATACCATACCAATTCGGTATGTATGGATGATGAGATTCCATTGATACAGAGCCAATTCCAATAGACTTATTGAACGTTCCCATTGGCGTGCATCCAGCAGGAATTGAACCTACGAATTTGCCAATTATGAGTTGGGCGCTTTAACCATTCAGCCATGGATGCTTAACAGGGCTCGTCGTACATCGTGAATAACCAAATTCCAATTGAAATGAAATCTTTAGGAGGAATCAATGAAAATCTTTAGGAGGAATCAATGAAACGACATCAATTCAAATCCTGGATCTTCGAATTGAGAGAGATATTGAGAGAGATCAAGAATTCTCACTATTTCTTAGATTCATGGATCAAATTCGATTCAGTGGGATCTTTCACTCCCATTTTTTTCCACCAAGAACGTTTTATGAAACTCTTTGACCCCCGAATTTGGAGTATCCTACTTTCACGTGATTCACAGGGTTCAACAAGCAATCGATATTTCACGATCAAAGGTGTAGTACTGCTTGTAGTAGTGGTCCTTATATCTCGTATTAACAATCGAAAGATGGTCGAAAGAAAAAATCTCTATTTGATGGGGCTTCTTCCTATACCTATGAATTCCATCGGACCCAGAAATGAGACATTGGAAGAATCTTTTTGGTCTTCCAATATCAATAGGTTGATTGTTTCGCTCCTGTATCTTCCAAAAGGGAAAAAGATTTCTGAGAGTTGTTTCATGGATCCGCAAGAGAGTACTTGGGTTCTCCCAATAAATAAAAAGCGTATCATGCCTGAATCGAACCGGGGTTCGCGGTGGTGGAGGAACCGGATCGGAAAAAAGAGGGATTCTAGTTGTAAGATAGCTAATGAAACCATAGCTGGAATTGAGATCTCATTCAAAGAGAAAGATAGCAAATATCTGGAGTTTCTTTTTTTATCCTATACGGATGATCCGATCCGCAAGGACCATGATTGGGAATTGTTTGATCGTCTTTCTCCGAGGAAGAAGCGAAACATAATCAACTTGAATTCGGGACAGCTATTCGAAATCTTAGGGAAAGACTTGATTTGTTATCTCATGTCTGCTTTTCGTGAAAAAAGACCAATTGAAGGGGGGGGTTTCTTCAAACAACAAGGAGCTGAGGCAACTATTCAATCAAATGATATTGAGCATGTTTCCCATCTCTTCTCGAGAAACAAGTGGGGTATTTCTTTGCAAAATTGTGCTCAATTTCATATGTGGCAATTCCGCCAAGATCTCTTCGTTAGTTGGGGGAAGAATCAGCACGAATCGGATTTTTTGAGGAACGTATCGAGAGAGAATTGGATTTGGTTAGACAATAATGTGTGGTTGGTAAACAAGGATCGGTTTTTTAGCAGGGTACGGAATGTATTGTCAAATATTCAATATGATTCCACAAGATCTATTTTCGTTCAAGTAACGGATTCTAGCCAATCGAAAGGATCTTCTGATCAATCCAGAGATCATTTCGATTCCATTAGAAATGAGGATTCAGAATATCACACATTGATCGATCAAACAGAGATTCAACAACTAAAAGAAAGATCGATTCTTTGGGATCCTTCCTTTCTTCAAACGGAACGAACAGAGATAGAATCAGATCGATTCCCGAAATGCCTTTTTGG